TTCATAGGTATAGGAAGAAGCCCCCTCAAATAGAGATTTTTTCTTTCGACCATATTTCGAGTGTTAATACGATATATAAGGACCGCTACTGCAAGCAGTACTACACCTTTGATCATCATGAAATATCGATTGCTTGTTGAACCCTGTGAATCGCGTGAAAGTAGGATACTCCAAATTCGGGGATCAAAGAGTTTCATAAAACGTTCTTGGTGGAAAAAAATGTAAGTGAAAGATCTCACGGAATTGAATTTGGTCCACGAATCTAATAAATAGTGAGAATTCTTGATCTCTCTCAATACCTCTCTCAATTCGAAGATCCAGTGTTGTAATGGATGTCGTGTCACTGCGTCCTCTTTCATATTGATTGACTCCTCCTAAGGATTTTATTTAAATTGAATTTGTTTATTTACGATGTACCACGATCCCCGTTCGGCGGAACGGTTAAAGCGCCCAACTCATAATTGGCGTATATGAGGGTTCGATTCCTGCTGGATGCACGCCAACGGGAACGTTCAATACGTCTATTGGAATTTGGTTATTTACGATGTACCACGATCCCCGTTCCGCATCCATGGCTGAATGGTTAAAGCGCCCAACTCATAATTGGCGTATGTGCGGGTTCAAGTCCTGCTGGATGCACGCCAACAATACGTCTATTGGAATTTGGTTATTTACGATGTACCACGATCCCCCTTTCGCATCCATGGCTGAATGGTAAAGCGCCCAACTCTTAATTGGCGTATGTGCGGGTTCGAGCCCTGCTGGATGCACGCCAACGGGAACGTTCAATACGTCTGTTGGAATTGGCTCTGTATCAATGAAATCTCATCATCCAGACATAATGAATTGGTATGGTATATTCATACCATAACATATGAACAGAGCAAGAAATCGAATTCTTATCGATACTGGAACTCATACGGAGGAAAATCCATTTATGGATTCGATTATTTTATTTATATATATATTTATTATATTAGATTAGGCTAATAACTAAATACGGAGGAAAATCCATTTATGGATTCGATTATTTTATTTATATATATTTAGATTAGGCTAATAACTAAATAAGGAGGAAAATCTATTTATGGATATGGATGGAATCAAATATGCAGTATTTACAGACAAAAGTATTAGGTTATTGGGGAACAATCAATATACTTCTAATGTCGAATCAGGATCAACTAGGACAGAAATAAAGCATTGGGTCGAACTCTTCTTTGGTGTCAAGGTAATAGCTATGAATAGTCATCGACTCCCCGGAAAGGGTAGAAGAATGGGACCCACTATGGGACATACAATGCATTACAGACGTATGATCATTACGCTTCAACCGGGTTATTCTATTCCACCTCTTAGAAAGAAAAGAACTTAAAAAAAAAAAAAAAAGAAAAAAAAATAACATAAAATTAAAATAAAGCATCACTTA